GATCCAATAACCGCCGTCTCGCTATCCCTATCCTTCCCAGCGCTTTTCCCAGAAGCCGTACAACCCACCGTTGTTGGTGAGAGAGAGCCTACTAGACTAGACTGATCGCCTTCCTCTCGGCAGTGCCCGAACAACTACCTGACCTCCTAGCCCTACGTTGCCCGCTTGGAGCGGGGGGTTCCACATTCTATGGACCCTGTCTCGAACGGAGCAGACTTTAGGTTTTTTGCCACATCGTTCATAAAAAGGTCGGGACATTCAATGAGATATTGAGAAAGGGGGGTCTATAGACCTGAGGTCTAGGGAGTGCTATCATTGACGAGACGGTTCTGATTGCTGAACACGGAGGTTGTGGTTTTTCGGGTTGAATAAGTCGTAAAAGAAGCAAATAGGTCTCACAGGTTCCATTGAAAAGAAATGGTTTCTTAAAGGGGTCAAGTCGTGAAAGATCATAGTGGTCAAATGCAAATGAATCCTTTCGGTTCGCCTAAGACGAAAATGGGGATGCTTCAACGGGAATGAAAGTTGTTGGGTGACGAAAGAGGTCTGCAAAAGGCGAGTGTGCCGTGTTTCTTCATTCGCCATGTGCAGGGCGTATCACTCCCTTTACTCTAATGGGGCTATGGGGCTATTTCATTTGATCCAAGGGGTCCTATCGTAGCTGATCCACGTTGCACTCTCGTCTGGAGCTGTTCTTTTGCACTCAAGCCCCGGACGACGGACCCTCCAGTTTCCGTTTGACCGATACGTGAAGAAGCGACATACGTCAATAAGTACTCAATTGATCTGAGGTACTATATGCTGGACTAAAGACCGTCCTTCGAGGACGGAGGGTCGTCTAGACTCTCCGGCGGTCTTCGAGACTTGAAAGATTTATAGCAAAGAAAATGCGCTAGAAAAACCATAAAACTAAAGAGGAAAGACTTTCCCGAACTACATTATCAAACAACACAATTGGCTTTTTAGGAATAAAAAAGTAACGGAGATTCAAAGGTTATTACTTCATTCTTCTTTTTCTTTCTCCCTAGTTTCCCTATGAAATCGATCTTTTATTCCTAAGACAAACAGGCCAGGAAAGATGCGCCAAATCACACAACCATATAAGGAAGATATTATTGTCATGGATGCTCTCTCCTTGCTTTTGAATGCCATATTTGAGAATCTATTTTTGACTGATTCTCATGGCTTTCGCAAAGTAAAGTTTCTTGCTTCTTGCTTTAGTTTTCAATAAGGGGTGCGTTAGCGCTTTACTAATAAGATAGAAAGGGCCTTTTCCGCTGGATCCAGAACGAATAGGAGATCTATCAGTACGCCATCCGCTCCATATCTTTCGTAGTTTAGGAACTCGTCCCTCCACGGGACACCTTTCGTAGTGAGGGAACTCCTATCTTTTTAGGCTGACGAGCGGAGGCTCCCGGAGCGGTCCTTTGAATTTGAATCCCGGTAACTCACGGACGGTTACCGACAGCTTCTTTCTATTGGTTAAGGGTCACGGAGCTCTACTGAACTACGTGGGAGGAACCGACTGAACGTTCAGGAGGTTCTACAAACATCTAATCTAATACCGACGGAACGGACTCTAAGGAACGGCTTTCTTTCCGCCGGAAGACGCTAGAGAGAGAAGTGGAGTTCTTTAGACTTTAGAGCTAGCCGGAAGTAAAGTAATAAACACTTTAGAGTTGGGTATAAACAAGGGATTGGTCTTTGGCTACTGAAGACTGCAGGTATCCTGTCCCCGCTTCAACACGACTTTGAAGGCTCCCGGGAGCTCGTCCTCTCGTCCTTTTCAAAGTCGAGTCGCGTAATCAGTACAGTTCTGTAAACAACTCACCTGCCTGGCTAGTTTCGACCCGAAACCCCCCTTCCTTTATTTGAAGGAAGCACGGATTCGCCGGTAGGTATCTACGGAGCCCCGGATACCGCTTCGCTAGGGTTAGGGAACTTGACTTTGCGTTTCGTCTCCTGAATTCCTAACGGAACTAAGTGACTTCGGCTCCTTTTCTATCTATCCTTAGAAGTAGGGCGAGCGAAGGACGAAAACAAGTTGTAGGAGACGACGCTGAAACCCCGTTTCGTTGTCGAGCTCGGCTATTAGTGACTTTGGACTTTTAGAACCGAAAAACGAAGGCATAAACCCAGCGTTCGGTAGCAGCGAGTGTAGTCTACGAAGCAAGCTTAAGGGTTCCGTAGAACTACATTCGCTGTGTACTTTACTTCGCTCGCCCCTAACGTTGTCGTCTGTTTTTAGCTTGACGAGCGACTTTAGTTTCCGAAAAACGCATAAACCCCGGGATTTTCGTAAAAGAGGGACGAGTGACAAGGGACTTGAGTGACTCGCCCTAATCAATAAGCGGGAGAGGGGCGAAGAAAGTCGATCGGCTACTAGAGACGAGCAAGGGCCAGGGACGCACTCGACGAGCAGACGAGGGACGAGTGGTAGGAGCCCGACAAAGAGTAGTGCCGGTTCAGTGAAGTCAAGTCTTTACGTCTATAGGGGCTCCCTGACGATCCCGAACCTTCCAAAAGTGATAGGTATGTGTTGTTTCTTGGCATTCTCTTTCTTTATTATGCCAACCTAAAAAGAGATAGGGATACAGAGCTTGACTTGAAAACAAACAACTGGCACTGCCCCCCTATCACAACAAGGCAGATAGGGCACTTTTTGCCTTCCTTAAGTCCAGGATACGAAAACTCTTCCTACCCACTAAAAAGAGCGATTGAGAGTGGATTTCAGGTTCGATAGTGTCGAGAAGGTATTAGCCACCGGTGACCGTACTTTCGTAAAAGCACCATTGGGCGGTGGTTCCTCTCCTTTCTCTTGAACCTCGAACAAAAAATCGATCTCGCCATCAGTTTGACTAAGAGTTCCGAATCGAAAAAGTAAACTGAACTTGACTTAAGACGAAGGAACCGAGTGCCGAAAAAACCGCTTTCTTAAGGCTTCAAACTACTAGTCATTAAGACTACTATGAAAGAAAAGTAAGGAAGTCCTTTTCTTGACTTGGCCTGCGTGCATTATACCTACCCCTTTTTAAAGAACTTGATTTCAATCTCAACAAAGAAATGAAAGCATAACTCTTTGCTTGTTGTCCTCTTACTCTTTTAGCCTGCCTTGTGGAGGTCTCTCGGGTGTCTACGGCAGATCCGATCAGTCTCGTGATGAAGAGAAGTCTTTTCCGATCTTCCACTAAGAAAGGTATCGTCACGACAACTCAATTTGTCCGGTAAACTACTCGGGGCTCCCCATGGTTTAGTAAAAGGGAGGGGAGATTTTCTCTTCATCCGGGGGTTCATTTCATTCATTATGAACTAAAAAGTGTAAGGCTAATTAGTGAGGTCTTAAAAACTTCATACAATGAATGATCGGCCATTCCATTTGTGCTTTCAGCAAGTAGGCGACGCGAATCTATGCTTTCTATGTTTCAATTGCTTGGATGCGTTTGAAAGCCTCAAGATGACTTGCAGAAAAAAGATTTTCTAGGTTTGTCTTGTGTCTCCGTAACAAATGGTCCATTTATTGATGGGCGAACGACGGGGATTGAACCCGCGCGTGGTGGATTCACAATCCACTGCCTTGATCCACTTGGCTACATCCGCCCCTACCCCCGCACAGGTTTAAGTCTCTATCTACGATCAGATCCTTTCCCCCCTATTACCGCTATCAAAGAGAAGCTTTTTCCTATACTATAGTTGCAAGTCTATTGTTGTGTTTCGGAATTAGGGGAAACAAAGCTTCAACAAGTATAAGCTTCCTGGCAAAGCTTCAAACAAAGAGGTTGGGCTGTTCACTTCATTGATTTTACTTCACTTTACTTAAGATTAAAGAAAGGGGCCGGGCGGGCAGTGAAGGCTCATTTAGTAGACAGCGAGCGAGCAGCAAGCTACGGCTTTGACGAGCAGCAAGCACCTACTCCTATCAAAATGAAAAGCAGCAAGCGGAGCTTGAAGAAGCGAGCCTCTATCAGAGAAAGCCATTGCGCGCTAGCCTCTTGTATAGGGTTCCAAACCTGCGCACCCCTAAACTACAAGCTTTGTTTGAAGCTCCTACTTTATTTATGGGATATTTAAAGAAGCCCCTTTCTACAAACCTTTCCATAATATAAGGGAAGCTCGAAGAGCTTTCTTCGCATGCTTGAGCGCATCCCCTTTCTATTAGTAAGGTTGTCAAAAGGCTTTCCTTTAGTTCCTTTATGACTAAACTAATATAATAGGGGGAGGGGGGCGCTAACGAGCAATCAAACTAAAGCGCTAACGCGCCTTTACTAAGATTATAATATAAATAGTTGGCCCTTCTTTCTCATTTCTCAAAGTAAACTTTCTCGTTTCTTGCTTTAGTTTTCAATAAGGGGCGCGTTAGCGCCCTTCCTTCAGCTGGCTCCGCCCTATCTATTCATCTCTTTTTTCAAATAGATATTTAGGGATCTCTCTTGTTCATAGATCTTGAAACCGGATCAATATCCATTTATCAATAGATCTATCGATAGAAAGATATAGATCTCTATCTGGCTCCATATCTAAATATGGAAGAACCAACACTTAAAGGGCGTAACCAACGGAAGGTTCTCACCCTGTCCCCGACATTGTTCTCCGACGATGTCCCCTGGGCGAAAGGGGCCACCATTCTCTTTTTTTCTTCAATCGTTCCGATCAGGACAAGTGGGCTGGTTCGTTTCCTCCTCCTATCTACGCAATTCTCTGTCTTCGTTCGTGATCATGTTGGGCGAAAGGTAGTTGTAGAGGAGCGGCTGTGAAACGGCGATTCCCCCTTTCCATTGAAGTAGGGAGGGCCTCCTTCCCCACCATTCCGGCCTATTATTGATAGGGATTTTACCGATGCTGAAGGTAGCTTGCTTACCAAGCCACCCACTTGAGAAGCTAGTCGCCAGAAAGAAGCGACGAGGAAGCGAAGCTGTCTACGAAGCTTTGCTTCCCCCCCCTGTAGTCGTAGTACTCGGCTCGTCGCTACTTTGATTCAAAAGGTAACCGACGGTTCCCGACTTTCTCCGGTTTCCGCAACCATTTGTCATTCCGATTACTTCATCCATAAACCCTTTTTTATTATTTCAAAATACCGGTACGCTCTAAAAAAAAGTCAAGGATAAGCTTGCATTCTAGAAGCGGTAGCTTCCCGCCTCCTTCATTCCTACTGCCTCCTTCGGTGATAAGTTCCCTTCCCTTTTCTAAAATGCCTGATTGGTCTGCTCAGCAAACGTACAAAGTGGAGCTGCCCGCTGTTTGGCTGACCCTCTTCTTCCCATTCGGGTTGACCCAGAAGTACAGTAAGAAGGAATGGAACCGCTGGAGAGTCGTCTGCAGTTCACACTTGGGCAAAGACGACTGACTTTGGAAGCGGAACACGAACCGATTTCCGCTATTCCGGGTTCTTTTTTTTCGTAGCGAAATCAAGGTTTATGATAAAGTCAGCGAAGTTTCTATGGTGTTCTACCTTTGCGTAGTCTCGGTCCACAGTGGAAGGCTCCGCACCTGAGCCTCGTTAGACTCAGCGGAAGTGTAAGGTGTAAGTGAAGAGAATAGAAGAGATAAAGTCCGTCCCTTAGCCTAGTCTATATCCACAGCTGACGCAACTCCGTACCGACGCCTTACTACTACTTAATTTAATTTAATTAATTAACGGCTAAGCGATTTCATAAGCGGAGCTTTCCTTAACCAGCTGACCTTACTTCGTAACCTCAGCCTCCCTTTCTTTTTAGTTCGACTAAGTGACTTCGTAACCTCAACGTACTTTCTTTCTTACTGTAGCATAGGCCTTCGCCACTTCAAACGGGCGCTTCGCCCCTCTTTTTTTTTTAATTAAAAGGAGCGGGGCCTTACTTATTCAGGGGGGATGAAAGACAAATAAAGGGATCAGGGGGCTTTATGATCGGAGAAAGGGAAGGGGCGTGGTTGGTGTGTCACTGGGTCGGTGGGGGAACCGTAGGAAGGGGGGACGACCCGCCGAATTCACATCAGAAATCGCCAACATGAACACAAACGAAATCTTGAATTGCGTATAGAAACAAAACGAACCACTTCTATTCTCGGAGCTGAGGTATATGAAGAATGGCTTTTTGGTCCCTTTCGTCCAGTGGTTAGGACATCGTCTTTTCATGTCGAAGACACGGGTTCGATTCCCGTAAGGGATAGGTACTCATTCCCGGCCGCTTTCAGTCAGTGTTCATTGCTGAGTGATCGCTCGCTATCTGGCTGGAAAGGGTGGTCCGGAAGCTTCCTCTCTCCCAGCAAGCAAGACGAGATCACCACTTCTCTCAGTAATGGACTTCCTTGAATTCTTCCTTAGTCTTAGATGTCCTTTCATAGATTCTCGAACCTCCGACAGACAGAATCCCCATGCATGCGTTCTTTCTCTCCTCCCCTCAGCCATACATCTCTTTTTTGCCCTTTTTTTGCTTTTGGCCGTTTTTGTTAGGCATTGAACCCCACCTTAGGTGCTGAGTGGTGTCCTCCCCCCCCCCTAATACCTAATACATAGTTCCGTCTATGGAGCCTAAAGCTCTTCAACCATGGCATGGCAGTAAGCAGTAAGTTGGCCTAGTCTCTCGCCCAGCCTTCGCCTTCTTCAGTGGCCAAGTTGAAGCGTTCAACGGTTCTTCGGCCTACCACCTTTCTTTTTCAAGGTTGAGCTTTTTCAATTGAAGCTAATGCTATGTTGCCCTTCCCTTGTTCAAGAGACTTTTAGCTACCGGCCCAAACAAAAGAGATTAGCCTCTTGATCGATCGATTGATTGGATCGAAGTACGAAGGGGTTGATAGTCCCGTCTGCTAGGCTTTTCCGAACTTCCCTTCGCCTTTCTGCCCGTGAAATCCTTTTCTTCTGCTTTTTCCCAACATCCCCATTCTTTAGTATTGAAGCATCTATTAGTTAAGGGGGTTCCAAAGAATCATCCGAACATTCTGAGATAGGGTTGTCAAATGGGGGAAGAGGAACGAGAGGCGCCCCTAAGCTTTCCGGCTCACTAGTAGGTGACGAGGGGATTTCTAAAAAGGGGGTAATTTCATCTGCCGATGCATTCGTTCGGATACATTCTTCCTTCTTCACCTTTTCAACCCACCCTTACTAAAAAAGCGAATTTGCCTCTTCCTGGTAATGAATTGAGCGGCAGCGAGGAGGTCCGGTTCCATAGTGATTTCGTCTGCTTTTGGAACTTCGATTCCTGGGGGCAAAGAAAGTGACTCCGGAGTTTTGAATTCTCAGAACCTCCTTCGAATTACAGAACTTGAGGGGGTCTCACAGCCATCTCTCTTCGAGCGGCAGTGCAAGCTCGGATGGTGTTAGCGCTGGCAGAAGGTCCTGGATTAGTTTGTACCGGTGTAGGTCCCCGAGTGGTGACTTGTCCCCCTTGATGTTGTGGCATTGGATTAGTATAGATCCCCAGTAGCTTCAGTGACATTGGCGGCTTTCAGGTATGCCTTAACTTCGTTCCAATTGATACGATTTTCATCATTCATGTCATAGATGACATCACGCAAAGTCTGACACTC